GCTGATGTAGCTTAACATAAAGCATAGCACTGAAGATGCTAAGATGAGCCCTAGAAAGCTCCACCTGCACAAAGGCTTGGTCCTGACTTTATTATCAGCTTTAGCTCGATTTACACATGCAAGTCTCCGCAGCCCCGTGAGAATGCCCTTAATCCCCCGCCCGGGGACGAGGAGCAGGCATCAGGCACAAAATTTAGCCCAAGACGCCTTGCCAGGCCACACCCCCAAGGGAATTCAGCAGTGATAAATATTAAGCCATAAGTGAAAACTTGACTTAGTTAAGGCTAAGAGGGCCGGTAAAACTCGTGCCAGCCACCGCGGTTATACGAGAGGCCCTAGTTGATAAGCACGGCGTAAAGGGTGGTTAAGGGAGTGTATCAATAAAGCCGAAGGGCCCTTTGGCCGTTATACGCTTCTAGGCGCCCGAAGCCCAAACACGAAAGTAGCTTTAATTTAGCCCACCTGACCCCACGAAAACTGAGAAACAAACTGGGATTAGATACCCCACTATGCTCAGTCATAAACCCAAATGTCAAATTACAATAGACATTCGCCCGGGTACTACGAGCGTCAGCTTAAAACCCAAAGGACTTGGCGGTGCCTTAGACCCCCCTAGAGGAGCCTGTTCTAGAACCGATAATCCCCGTTAAACCTCACCACTTCTAGTCATTCCCGCCTATATACCGCCGTCGTCAGCTTACCCTGTGAGGGACTAACAGTAAGCGAAATGGGCACAACCCAAAACGTCAGGTCGAGGTGTAGCGCACGAAGTGGAAAGAAATGGGCTACATTTTCTATACCAGAATAATACGAACAGCACTATGAAAAAATGCTCGAAGGAGGATTTAGTAGTAAAAAGGAAGCAGAGTGTCCTTTTGAACCCGGCTCTGAGGCGCGTACACACCGCCCGTCACTCTCCCCTGTTAAATTGCGTCAACTGTAATTAACCTGAAAGCACCAACGAGGGGAGGCAAGTCGTAACATGGTAAGTGTACCGGAAGGTGCACTTGGATTAAACCCAGGGTATGGCTGAGATAGACAAGCATCTCCCTTACACTGAGAAGACATCCATGCAAGTTGGATTACCCTGAGCCAAACAGCTAGCTTAAGCACTTAAGTAATTTGATAATATAAATAATTGGAAAAAACCTAAATGAAGAAACTAAACCATTTTCACGCCTAAGTACGGGAGACGGAAAAGGCCAACCTAAGCAATAGAGAGAGTACCGCAAGGGAAAGCTGAAAGAGAAGTGAAATAACCCATATAAGCATTAAAAAGCAGAGCTTAAACCTCGTACCTTTTGCATCATGATTTAGCCAGTAACCCTCAAGCAAAGAGACCTTTAGTTTGAGACCCCGAAACCAAGTGAGCTACCCCGAGACAGCCTATTTAGGGCCAACCCGTCTCTGTGGCAAAAGAGTGGGAAGAGCTCCGGGTAGAGGTGATAGACCTACCGAACTTGGTGATAGCTGGTTGCCTAAGAAGTGGATAGAAGTTCAGCCTCGTGCACCCCCTAGTCAAACAAGTAAATCTAAACTAGACGCAGAGAAAGACACGAGAGTTAGTTATAGGGGGTACAGCCCCTTTAACCAAGGATACAACCTTAACAGGAGGACAAGGATCACATTTAGCAAAACTAACCGTCTTAGTGGGCCTAAAAGCAGCCATCTAAATAGAAAGCGTTAAAGCTCAAACGGAACGAAGTTTATTATACTGATATATAATCCCACTCCCCTAAATTTATTAGGCCTCCCCATGCCAACATGGAAGAGACTATGCTAAAATGAGTAACAAGAAGAAGACCTTCTCCTGAGCACAAGTGTAAGCTAGATCGGACTAACCACTGGTAATTAGCGAACCCAATCAAAGAGGGAAATGTGGACACTAAAAGGAAACAAGAAATACCCACAGCAAATCCCAATCGTTAACCCCACACTGGAGTGCTATTATAAAGGAAAGACTAAAAGAAAAGGAAGGAACTCGGCAAACATAAGCCTCGCCTGTTTACCAAAAACATCGCCTCCTGCAAACATCTAAGTATAGGAGGTCCAGCCTGCCCAGTGACTATGGGTTCAACGGCCGCGGTATTTTGACCGTGCAAAGGTAGCGCAATCACTTGTCTTTTAAATGAAGACCCGTATGAATGGCTAAACGAGGGCTTAACTGTCTCCCCTTTCCAGTCAGTGAAATTGATCTATCCGTGCAGAAGCGGGTATAAATCTACAAGACGAGAAGACCCTTTGGAGCTTAAGGTACAGACCCAATCGCGTCAAACAACTTATTAAAGAGCATAAACTTAGCGCATCATGGAATCTTACCTTCGGTTGGGGCGACCACGGAGGAAAAAACAGCCTCCGAGTGGACCGGGAATAAATCCTAAAGTTAAGAGCAACACCTCTAAACCACAGAACATCTGACCAAACATGATCCGGACATAAGTCCGATCAACGAACCAAGTTACCCTAGGGATAACAGCGCAATCCTCTCCCAGAGTCCATATCGACGAGGGGGTTTACGACCTCGATGTTGGATCAGGACATCCTAATGGTGCAGCCGCTATTAAGGGTTCGTTTGTTCAACGATTAAAGTCCTACGTGATCTGAGTTCAGACCGGAGCAATCCAGGTCAGTTTCTATCTGTAATGCTACTTTTCCTAGTACGAAAGGACCGGAAAAGAGGGGCCCATGCCTTAAGCACGCCCCACCCCTAATTGATGAAGGCAACTAAATCAAGTAAAGGGTGAGCCAAATTGCGGCCCTAGATAAGGACATATTAAGGTGGCAGAGCATGGTAATTGCAAAAGGCCTAAGCCCTTTCAGCCAGAGGTTCAAATCCTCTCCTTAGTTCATGATAAACACCCTATTAACCCACCTAATTAATCCACTAGCCTATATTGTTCCTGTACTACTGGCAGTAGCTTTCCTAACATTAATTGAACGTAAAGTCCTAGGGTATATACAATTACGAAAGGGCCCAAATGTTGTAGGGCCATATGGACTACTACAACCGATTGCAGACGGACTCAAACTCTTCATTAAAGAGCCGATTCGCCCCTCAACCTCATCCCCATTTCTATTTCTAGCAGCCCCCATGCTTGCACTGACACTAGCCATGACACTCTGGGCCCCAATACCTATGCCTTATCCTGTGGCCGACTTAAATCTGGGTATTTTATTTGTATTAGCACTATCCAGCCTTGCAGTCTACTCCATTTTAGGCTCTGGATGAGCATCTAATTCAAAATATGCACTAATTGGAGCCTTGCGGGCTGTGGCCCAAACAATTTCATATGAAGTTAGCCTAGGACTAATTCTGCTATCCATCATTATTTTCTCTGGGGGCTATACCCTGCAAATATTTAATGTTACCCAAGAAGGCATTTGATTACTCGTACCAGCCTGGCCTTTAGCTGCAATGTGGTATATCTCTACACTAGCGGAGACGAATCGGGCGCCCTTTGACCTTACAGAGGGAGAATCAGAATTAGTCTCCGGATTTAACGTAGAGTATGCAGGAGGACCATTTGCCCTGTTTTTCCTGGCCGAATATGCTAACATCCTACTAATAAATACACTTTCAGCAATTTTATTTTTAGGAGCATCCCATATTCCAGCCATTCCAGAACTGACTGCAATAAACCTAATAATTAAAGCAGCACTACTCTCCATCGTGTTCCTATGGGTTCGAGCCTCATATCCACGGTTCCGATATGACCAACTAATGCACTTAGTCTGAAAAAACTTCCTTCCACTAACCCTAGCATTAGTACTCTGACACGTTGCCCTTCCAATCGCATTTGCAGGGTTACCTCCACAACTCTAATAGGCCCTAGGAACTGTGCCTGAATGTCCAAGGACCACTTTGATAGAGTGGCTAATGGGGGTTGAAGTCCCCCCAGTTCCTAGAAAGAAGGGGTTTGAACCCATCCTCAGGAGATCAAAACTCCTGGTGCTTCCTCTACACCACTTTCTACGACAGGGTCAGCTAAATAAGCTTTCGGGCCCATACCCCGAACATGACGGTTAAAGTCCCTCCTCTGTCAATGAATCCTTATGTACTTACTATCCTTCTCTCTAGCCTTGGGCTAGGAACCACCCTAACCTTCGCCAGCTCCCATTGGGTCCTTGCCTGAATAGGTTTAGAGGTTAATACACTAGCGATTTTACCGCTTATGGCTCAACACCACCACCCCCGAGCAGTTGAGGCGACCACCAAATATTTCCTAACCCAAGCCACTGCAGCCGCTATAATCTTATTTGCAAGTACAACAAATGCTTGACTTGTCGGAGAATGAGACATTAACAATTTATCTCATCCCCTCGCTACCACCATAGCTATTGCTGCCCTGGCACTTAAAATTGGGCTTGCTCCAGTACACTTCTGACTACCAGAAGTTTTGCAAGGACTTGACCTTCTTACAGGACTTATTCTCTCGACCTGGCAAAAGCTTGCACCATTTGCGCTAATTGTACAGCTAGCCCCGGCCGTTGACCCTATGCTTCTTACAATATTAGGCTTAGCATCAACGCTTGTTGGCGGCTGAGGTGGTCTAAATCAAACTCAACTCCGGAAGATTTTAGCCTACTCCTCTATTGCTCATATGGGCTGAATAATTATTGTCTTACAGTATGCTCCCCAACTAACTCTCCTTGCCCTAGGGACATATGTTTTCATAACATCAGCAGCATTCCTTGCCCTAAAACTCTCATCAGCTACCAAAATTAGTACCTTAACAATGGCCTGATCAAAGAGCCCCATTATAGTCACTACCACTGCCTTGGTCTTATTATCTCTTGGAGGACTACCCCCTCTGACAGGGTTCATACCTAAGTGACTTATTCTGCAAGAACTGGCTAAGCAGGGACTACCCCTTACGGCAACCATCATAGCCCTTGCTGCCCTATTGAGCTTGTACTTTTACCTACGCCTATGTTACGCAATAACCCTGACAATGTATCCCAATACAGTCAATTCTATAGCCCCATGACGAACCCGCTCCACTCAACTAACTATGCCACTAGCCCTTACAACGACCATCGCACTTGGACTTCTCCCCCTCACTCCAGGCATTCTACTAATAGTGAGCTAGGGGCTTAGGATAACGACCTAGACCAAGAGCCTTCAAAGCTCTAAGCAGGAGTGAAAACCTCCTAGCCCCTGATAAGACTTGCAGGACTTTATCCCACATCTTCTGAATGCAAATCGGACACTTTAATTAAGCTAAAGCCTTTCTAGATGAGAAGGCCTCGATCCTACAAACTCTTAGTTAACAGCTAAGCGCTCAAACCAGCGAGCATTCATCTATTTCTTCCCGCCGTTAGCCGGGTAAGGCGGGAAGAAAGCCCCGGCAGAGGTTAGTCTGCGTCTTAAGATTTGCAATCTTATGTGTTCTTCACCACAGAGCTATGGTAGGAAGAGGAGTTAAACCTCTGTCTTCAGGGCTACAACCCACCGCCTATGCACTCGGCCATCCTACCTGTGGCAATCACACGCTGATTCTTCTCTACCAACCACAAAGACATTGGCACCCTCTATCTTGTATTTGGTGCCTGAGCCGGAATAGTAGGAACCGCCTTAAGCCTTCTAATTCGAGCCGAATTAAGTCAACCCGGATCACTTCTTGGTGATGATCAAATTTATAATGTTATTGTTACCGCCCATGCCTTCGTTATAATTTTCTTTATAGTAATACCTATCATAATTGGGGGGTTTGGAAACTGACTTGTACCATTAATGATCGGAGCCCCTGATATAGCATTCCCCCGAATAAATAACATAAGCTTCTGGCTTCTACCTCCCTCATTTCTCCTATTATTAGCCTCTTCTGGAGTTGAGGCTGGAGCCGGAACAGGATGGACAGTATACCCCCCACTTGCGGGTAATCTTGCCCACGCTGGAGCCTCTGTAGACTTAACCATCTTTTCTCTTCACCTGGCAGGTGTTTCATCAATTCTTGGAGCAATTAACTTTATTACCACAACAATTAATATGAAACCCCCGGCCATCTCTCAATATCAAACACCCCTATTCGTGTGAGCTGTACTTGTAACGGCTGTTCTCCTCCTCTTATCATTACCTGTCCTAGCCGCAGGAATTACTATGCTATTAACAGATCGAAATTTAAATACAACATTCTTTGACCCTGCAGGGGGAGGAGACCCAATCCTTTACCAACACTTGTTTTGATTTTTCGGCCACCCAGAAGTGTACATTCTTATTTTACCCGGATTTGGAATCATTTCTCACGTCGTAGCCTATTATGCTGGTAAAAAAGAACCATTTGGGTATATGGGTATGGTATGAGCCATAATGGCCATTGGCCTTTTAGGTTTCATTGTATGGGCCCATCACATGTTTACTGTCGGAATAGACGTAGACACTCGTGCCTACTTCACATCTGCAACCATAATTATTGCAATTCCGACGGGTGTCAAAGTATTTAGCTGACTTGCTACGCTCCATGGTGGATCAATTAAGTGAGAAACGCCTATACTATGAGCCCTGGGATTTATTTTCTTATTCACGGTAGGTGGACTAACCGGAATTGTTCTAGCCAACTCATCTCTAGATATTGTGCTACATGATACGTACTACGTAGTTGCACATTTCCATTATGTATTATCAATGGGTGCCGTATTTGCTATTATAGCAGGATTTGTCCATTGATTCCCCTTATTTTCTGGATATACCCTTCATAGCACATGAACAAAAATCCATTTTGGGGTAATATTTATTGGTGTTAATTTAACATTCTTCCCCCAACACTTCCTAGGATTAGCCGGAATGCCACGACGGTATTCCGATTACCCAGACGCTTATGCCCTATGAAATACAGTCTCTTCTATTGGATCTCTCATTTCACTAGTAGCAGTAATCATGTTCCTCTTTATTTTATGAGAAGCTTTCGCTGCTAAACGAGAAGTTATATCCGTAGAATTAACCGCAACAAACGTGGAATGACTACACGGATGCCCTCCACCTTACCACACATTTGAAGAACCTGCATTCGTTCAAGTACAATCAAATTAATCGAGGAAAGGAGGAATTGAACCCCCATATGATGGTTTCAAGCCAACCGCATAACCACTCTGCCACTTCCTTCTAAGACATTAGTAAAATTAGTAAATTACATCACTTTGTCAAGGTGAAATCGTAGGTTAGACCCCTGCATGTCTTAAGCTATATAGCTTAATGGCACATCCCACACAACTAGGATTCCAAGACGCGGCATCACCCGTTATAGAAGAACTTCTTCATTTTCATGACCACGCTTTAATGATTGTATTTTTAATTAGCACTTTAGTACTATATATTATTGTTGCAATAGTCTCAACTAAACTTACCAACAAGTATATTTTAGATTCTCAAGAAATCGAAATTGTATGAACTGTTTTACCAGCTGTTATCCTAATTTTGATTGCCCTCCCCTCTCTACGCATTTTATACCTTATAGACGAGATTAATGACCCCCACCTAACAATTAAAGCCATAGGACACCAGTGGTACTGAAGCTACGAGTATACAGACTATGAAGACCTGGGTTTTGACTCCTACATGATCCCAACCCAAGACCTTAATCCTGGACAATTTCGACTCCTTGAAGCAGACCATCGAATGGTAGTACCAATGGAATCTCCAATTCGTGTACTAGTCTCAGCCGAGGATGTACTACACTCTTGAGCTGTTCCATCATTAGGTGTAAAGATAGATGCCGTCCCAGGACGACTTAACCAAACCGCTTTCATTGCCTCCCGTCCCGGGGTCTTTTATGGACAATGCTCTGAAATTTGCGGAGCTAATCACAGCTTTATACCTATTGTAGTAGAAGCCGTTCCACTCGAACATTTCGAAAGCTGATCATCCCTAATACTAGAAGACGCCTCACTAGGAAGCTAAATATGGGACAAAGCGTTGGCCTTTTAAGCCAAAGATTGGTGCTTCCCAACCACCTCTAGTGAAATGCCACAACTTAACCCCGCCCCCTGATTTGCAATTTTAGTATTCTCATGAGTAATCTTCCTCACGATTATTCCCACCAAAGTACTAAATCATATTTCACCAAATGAACCAACCCCGGTAAGCGCCGAAAAACACAAAACTGAATCCTGAGACTGACCATGGCAATAAGCTTCTTCGATCAATTCGCAAGCCCATCCTACCTAGGAGTACCCCTAATTGCTATTGCAATCACCCTACCCTGAGTACTTTACCCTACCCCACCCTCACGATGAATTAACAACCGACTAATTACAATTCAAGGATGATTAATTAACCGATTTACTAGTCAACTTATGCTACCTCTTAATGTAGGAGGACATAAATGAGCCCTTCTACTAGCCTCATTAATAGTATTTTTAATTACTATTAATATATTAGGACTCCTCCCATACACTTTCACCCCAACTACTCAACTGTCTTTAAACATAGGATTTGCTGTGCCATTGTGACTTGCCACAGTAATTATTGGTATACGAAATCAACCAACCGTTGCCCTAGGACATCTATTACCCGAAGGTACACCAATCCCTTTAATTCCAGTATTAATCATTATCGAGACAATTAGCTTATTTATCCGCCCTCTAGCCCTAGGTGTACGACTCACAGCAAACCTAACTGCAGGTCACCTACTCATTCAACTAATTGCTACCGCTGTCTTTGTTCTACTGCCAATAATACCAACAGTAGCCATCCTTACTGCTGCTGTCTTATTTCTCTTAACCCTACTAGAAGTGGCAGTGGCAATAATCCAGGCCTATGTATTTGTACTTCTTCTAAGCCTATATCTACAAGAAAACGTTTAATGGCCCACCAAGCGCATGCATATCATATGGTTGATCCAAGCCCATGACCTTTAACCGGCGCAATCGCCGCTCTTCTCTTAACGTCCGGACTAGCAATCTGATTTCATTTTCACTCAACAACCCTAATAACCCTAGGATTAGTTCTTACCGTTCTTACAATATACCAATGATGACGTGACATTATTCGAGAGGGGACATTTCAAGGACACCACACACCCCCGGTCCAAAAAGGCCTACGATATGGAATAATTCTATTTATTACATCTGAAGTATTTTTCTTTCTTGGCTTCTTCTGAGCTTTTTACCATTCTAGCCTAGCACCCACCCCTGAATTAGGGGGATGCTGACCCCCCACAGGAATTACTACCCTAGACCCATTTGAAGTACCACTTCTTAATACAGCTGTACTGCTAGCATCCGGGGTTACAGTAACATGGGCACACCATAGCCTAATAGAAGGAGAACGCAAACAAGCTATTCAATCTTTAACCCTTACAATTATTCTTGGGCTCTACTTTACTGCCCTTCAAGCTATAGAATACTACGAAGCCCCCTTCACAATTGCAGATGGTGTTTACGGATCAACTTTCTTCGTAGCTACAGGATTCCATGGACTTCACGTTATCATCGGCTCGACCTTCCTAGCCGTATGCTTGCTACGCCAAATCCAATATCACTTCACATCAGAACACCACTTTGGCTTTGAAGCTGCCGCATGATACTGACACTTCGTCGACGTCGTATGACTATTCCTATATGTATCAATTTACTGATGAGGCTCATAATCTTTCTAGTATTAAAGTTAGTACAAGTGACTTCCAATCATTTAGTCTTGGTTAAACCCCAAGGAAAGATAATGAATTTAGTTATTACCATTCTATTTATTACTATAGCCCTATCTTCAGTCTTAGCAATTGTATCCTTTTGATTACCACAAATAACCCCCGATGCAGAGAAGCTATCACCTTACGAGTGTGGTTTTGACCCTTTGGGCTCAGCCCGGTTACCATTCTCCCTCCGGTTCTTCTTAGTAGCAATTTTATTTCTTCTTTTTGACCTGGAAATTGCACTCCTCCTCCCCTTGCCCTGGGGGGATCAACTCCACACCCCCACCGGAACATTCTTTTGAGCAACAACAGTTCTAATTTTATTAACACTAGGATTAATTTATGAATGAACCCAGGGAGGCCTAGAGTGAGCAGAATAGGGTATTAGTCCAACATAAGACCTCTGATTTCGGCTCAGAAAATTATGGTTTAATTCCATAATTCCCTTATGACACCAGTACACTTTAGCTTCAGCTCAGCCTTCGTATTAGGGTTAATAGGCCTAGCATTCCATCGAACCCACCTATTATCTGCCCTATTATGCCTAGAGGGCATAATACTATCATTATTTATTGCACTGGCCCTATGAGCTCTGCAATTCGAATCAACAGGATTTTCTGCCGCACCTATACTTTTATTAGCCTTCTCCGCCTGTGAAGCTAGCGCAGGACTTGCGCTTCTGGTTGCCACAGCCCGAACTCATGGAACCGACCGCCTTCAGAACCTCAATTTATTACAATGCTAAAAGTACTTATTCCCACGATTATGCTATTTCCAACAATCTGAATTTCATCCCCTAAGTGGCTTTGAACAACCACCACTGCACATAGCCTATTTATTGCTCTCATTAGCCTAACCTGATTAAAATGAACATCTGAAACCGGATGAGCAACCTCAAACATATATTTGGCTACAGATCCACTATCTACCCCACTTCTAGTATTAACATGTTGACTTCTACCATTAATGATTTTAGCTAGCCAAAACCATATTAATCCAGAGCCTGTCAACCGACAACGTCTATACATCTCCCTTCTCACCTCGTTGCAGGCCTTTTTAATTATAGCATTTGGTGCAACAGAACTGATTATGTTTTATATTATATTTGAATCCACCCTAATTCCAACCTTAATTATTATTACGCGATGGGGAAATCAAACAGAACGCCTCAATGCAGGTACCTATTTTCTATTTTATACTCTAGCCGGGTCACTACCATTGCTAGTAGCCCTACTACTATTACAACAATCAACAGGAACTCTATCAATAGTGATTCTACAGTACTCCCAACCCCTTGCCCTTGAATCCTGAGGACATAAATTCTGATGAGCCGGATGCTTAATTGCTTTCCTCGTAAAAATACCACTTTATGGTGTGCACCTCTGGTTACCAAAAGCGCATGTAGAAGCCCCTGTAGCGGGGTCTATAATCCTAGCCGCGGTATTACTAAAGCTAGGAGGATACGGGATAATACGAATAATGGTTATGCTAGACCCCCTATCCAAAGAATTGGCCTACCCATTCATTATCCTAGCCCTCTGGGGTATTATTATGACAGGCTCCATCTGTCTACGACAAACAGACTTGAAATCACTAATTGCCTATTCATCAGTGAGCCACATAGGCTTAGTGGCAGGCGGAATTCTAATCCAAACCCCCTGAGGATTCACAGGAGCAATTATTTTAATAATCGCACACGGATTGGTTTCCTCAGCACTATTCTGCTTAGCTAATACAGCCTATGAGCGAACTCATAGTCGAACAATAGTTCTTGCTCGAGGACTCCAAATGATTTTTCCACTAACAGCTGTATGATGATTTGCCGCTAATCTAGCCAACCTAGCGCTCCCCCCTCTCCCCAACCTGATGGGAGAATTAATGATTATTACGTCCCTGTTTAGCTGATCCCCATGAACTATTGCCCTGACTGGAGTAGGAACCCTCATTACAGCGGGCTATTCATTATATCTTTTCCTAATATCACAACGAGGCCCAACCCCTAGTCATATCGTAGGACTACCCCCCTTCCACACCCGAGAGCATTTACTTATGGTCATACACCTTATTCCAGTAATTCTCCTAATTACAAAGCCGGAACTTATATGAGGCTGATGCTACTAGTAAGTATAGTTTAACTTAAAACACTAGATTGTGGTTCTAGAAATGGGGGTTAAACTCCCCTTACTCACCGAGGGAGGCCCGAGGCAATAAGTACTGCTAATCCTTAGACTCCACGGTTAAACTCCGTGGCTTCCTCGGGCTTTTAAAGGATAACAGCTCATCCGTTGGTCTTAGGAACCAAAAACTCTTGGTGCAAATCCAAGTAGAAGCTATGTACCCAACAACCCTAATTTTATCATCATCACTCGTTCTAGTAATTACAATTTTAATTTACCCCCTATTAACAACCCTTAATTCAAACACTCAAAGTCCAGAATGAGCAGCTACTCACGTCAAAATGGCTGTTAGCAGCGCATTCCTTGTCAGTTTAATTCCACTAACAATTTTTTTGGATCAGGGAGCCGAGAGTATTGTGACCAACTGACACTGAATAAATACGAACACATTTGATATTAATGTCAGTTTCAAGTTCGACCACTATTCACTTATCTTTACCCCTATTGCCCTATACGTTACCTGATCCATTCTAGAATTCGCTTTATGATATATGCACTCCGATCCCTACGTAAACCGGTTTTTTAAGTACCTGCTTTTCTTTCTAATTGCCATAATTGTTCTAGTAACAGCCAATAATATATTTCAACTTTTTATTGGCTGGGAAGGAGTTGGCATTATATCATTCCTACTAATCGGGTGATGATATGGACGGGCAGATGCCAACACAGCAGCCCTGCAAGCCGTACTATATAACCGCGTAGGGGATATTGGATTAATTTTAAGCATAGCTTGACTTGCAATAAACCTTAATTCATGAGAAATTCAACAAATCTTTCTTCTTTCAAAGGACTTCGACATAACAGTCCCCCTAGTTGGCCTCATCCTCGCAGCCACTGGAAAATCGGCCCAATTTGGCCTTCATCCTTGGCTGCCCTCCGCCATGGAGGGCCCTACGCCAGTCTCTGCCCTACTTCACTCCAGCACTATAGTAGTTGCTGGTATTTTTCTCCTGATTCGCCTACATCCTTTGATAGAAGATAATCCATTAGCATTAACCATTTGTCTATGCTTAGGAGCACTAACTACATTATTTACAGCCGCCTGTGCTTTAACCCAAAATGACATCAAAAAGATTGTAGCCTTCTCTACATCCAGTCAACTAGGCCTTATGATAGTTACAATTGGTCTTAACCAACCCCAACTAGCCTTTCTACACATTTGTACCCACGCATTCTTCAAAGCCATGCTATTTTTGTGCTCAGGTTCTATTATCCACAGCCTAAATGATGAGCAAGATATCCGAAAAATAGGGGGCCTCCACAACCTGATGCCTTTTACCTCCTCATGCCTTACCATCGGCAGTCTGGCCCTTACGGGAACCCCTTTCCTAGCAGGCTTCTTCTCAAAAGATGCTATCATTGAAGCCCTCAACACCTCACACTTAAACGCCTGAGCCCTAATCCTTACGCTAGTTGCTACATCCTTCACCGCAGTCTACAGTTTCCGGGTAGTCTTTTTCGTCACTATGGGATCTCCCCGATTTCTCCCCTTGTCCCCAATTAATGAGAATAATCCACTAGTAATTAATCCTATTAAACGGCTTGCCTGAGGAAGCATTATTGCGGGATCCATTATTACATTAAATTTTTTACCTGTAAAGACCCAAGTTATAACTATACCTATGACACTAAAATTAGCTGCCCTTGCAGTGACAATTACTGGCCTACTAGTAGCCATTGAACTAAGCACCCTAACTAACAAGCAGTTTAAAATCACACCTACAATTTCACTCCACCACTTCTCAAACATACTAGGATATTTCCCTACAACAGTCCACCGTATAGCACCCAAACTTAACTTAGTTTTGGGACAAACAATCGCCACCCAACTCGTAGACCAAGCATGGTTTGAAGCCATCGGCCCCAAAAGCCTCGCATCCGCCCAAGTCAAAATGGCTAAAAATATTAGTGACTCTCAACGAGGAATAATTAAAACATATTTAACAATTTTCCTCTTAACCACAACCCTTGCGATCCTTTTCACTTCCGTTTAGACTGCACGAAGAGCTCCCCGGCTAAGCCCACGAGTTAATTCTAACACAACAAACAAAGTTAAGAGTAAAACCCACGCACAAATAACTAACATCCCCCCTCCAGAAGAATATATCACAGCCACCCCACTAGTATCACCCCGCAATATTGAGAATTCTTTTATGTTATCAATTACCAACCAAGACCCCTCATATCATGTCTCTCAAAATATACCACCCACTAAGCCCACACCTAACATATAAATAAGAACATATCCAATTACAGAGCGATCTCCCCAAGCCTCTGGAAAGGGTTCAGCAGCTAAAGCTGCTGAGTAAGCAAACACCACCAATATCCCCCCGAGATAGATTAAGAAAAGAACGAGAGACAAGAAAGACCCCCCATGCCCTGCAAGGACACCACATCCCACTCCTGCTGCAACCACCAAACCAAGGGCAGCAAAGTAAGGTGCAGGATTAGAAGCTACCGCAACCAAGCCAACAACTAAAGCCAATAATAATAAAGATACAAGATAGGTCATAATTCTTACTCGGGCTCTAACCGAGACCAATGACTTGAAGAACCACCGTTGTCATTCAACTATAAGAACCTTAATGGCAAGCCTACGCAAGACGCATCCCCTAATCAAAATTGCAAACGACGCATTAGTTGACTTACCAACCCCGTCCAACATCTCAGTATGATGAAATTTTGGATCCCTACTAGGCCTTTGTCTTATTACCCAAATCCTAACAGGACTATTTCTAGCAATACACTATACCTCTGACATCTCAACCGCCTTCTCTTCTGTTGCCCACATCTGCCGAGACGTAAGTTATGGGTGATTAATCCGTAGTGTTCACGCTAATGGAGCATCATTCTTCTTTATTTGCATTTATATACATATTGCCCGAGGACTATATTATGGATCATACCTTTATAAAGAAACCTGAAACATTGGTGTTGTTCTCCTCCTATTAGTGATAATGACCGCCTTCGTCGGATATGTACTCCCATGAGGACAGATATCATTCTGAGGTGCTACAGTAATTACTAACCTTCTATCCGCAGTCCCTTATGTAGGAAATGAACTAGTTCAATGAATCTGAGGTGGGTTCTCAGTAGATAACGCAACCCTAACACGATTCTTTGCCTTCCACTTCCTGCTGCCCTTTGTAGTCGCCGCAGCAACTATTATTCACCTACTTTTCCTACATGAAACGGGGTCCAATAATCCAGCAGGAATCAACTCAGATGCGGACAAAATCTCTTTCCACCCCTACTTTTCATACAAAGATCTCCTAGGTTTCGCAGCTATACTCTTAGCCCTTACCTCCCTCGCGCTATTTTCACCTAACCTCTTAGGAGACCCAGATAATTTTACCCCCGCAAACCCCTTAGTAACCCCCCCTCATATCAAACCGGAATGATATTTTCTGTTTGCCTACGCTATCCTTCGATCTATTCCTAACAAACTAGGAGGTGTTCTAGCATTATTGTCCTCCATTCTTGTATTAATAGTAGTGCCCATCCTACACACCTCCAAACAACGAGGACTAACATTTCGCCCGGCCACCCAATTCCTATTCTGAACCTTAGTTGCTGACATGATTATCCTGACATGAATTGGGGGAATGCCAGTAGAACATCCATTTATTGTCATCGGACAAATTGCATCCGCCCTATACTTCGCCCTATTCCTAATCTTAGCCCCGCTCGCCGGGTGATTAGAAAATAAGGCACTAGAATGAGCTTGCCCTAGTAGCTTAGAATAAAAGCGTCGGTCTTGTAAACCGGAGATCGGAGGTTAAACTCCTCCCTAGAGCCCAGAAAAGGGAGATTTTAACTCCCACCCCTGGCTCCCAAAGCCAGAATTCTAAAACTAAACTATTTTCTGCCCATGCGCTGCCTCACGCGCGCTGGACTGCCGGTATGGTCTAGTACATAATATGCATAATATTACATTAATGCATTAGTACATTAATGTATAATCACCAAGTAAATATATGGACCATAAAGCAAGTACTAAATTCTAAGGTATACATAAGCATAATATTAAAACTCAGGATAAAATCCAACGAAACTGGAACGGCGAATAATCAGTATACTGTCCATTCAAAATTCTCCCTCGCAGAGACCAACTAAGATTTTCAGAGAGATAATTAATGTAGTAAGAAACCACCAACCAGTATACATAATTGCATAATATTAATGATAGGTCAGGGACAATAACTGTGGGGGTTGCACATGGTGAACTATTACTGGCATCTGGTTCCTATTTCAGGTACATAACTGTAGAACTCCACCCTCGGATAATTATACTGGCATCTGATTAATGGTGGAGTACATATGTCTCTTTACCCACCTAGCCGGGCATTCTCTTATATGCATAACGTTCTCTTTTTTTGGTTGCCTTTCACTTTGCATCTCACAGTGCAGGCTCAAATCAAGTTCAAGGTAGTTCATTTAGACCTGGTCTAAGTAATATAGGTTAATTATTGAAAGTCATAACTTAAGAATTGCATAACTTTAATTCAAGTGCATAAGCTATCCATTACTTGATCCAATATTACGGTTATACCCCCTTTTGTTTTTTGCGCGACAAACCCCCTTACCCCCTACGCCCAGCGAATCCTGTTATTCTTGTCAAACCCCAAAAGCAAGAAAGACCCGACGGACGTATCAAGTCAACGAGTTGTAGTAAGTGTTGACTATGCCCACCACGTATTATATATATAACATATATAAATTTATTTCCTAAATTAAAAATGTTAATTAGCTCAAAACCCACGACTAAAAATTTCAAAAATACGCCGGAATACTAATATTTCTGAGCTTAAATATAT